TGGAATAAGTTCGGCATCGGATCACGAAATCTTGGTGATCTTCTCTATCTAATGAATGAGAAGTCCATTCCGCCCTGCACCCACCCCCCGAGTATATGTTTCAAGTAGATTGATACAATAAAAACCTCTGGTAAAACGCCCGCTCATAACCCAGCAAGCAGGGAAAGTACATTACATAGTACGTTTTAGGGATTGGCGACTGACCCATTCAGGCACTTGACGTTCCCAAAATGAATGGGTACTGGGTGATAATAAACCCCTGTTTGGCATTCCAGCCTTTCAGGGCCTATCCGAAAGAGAATCCAGTACTTCTTGGGCGTGAATATCTGAATAGGACGAACCGCCCCGTGGATATCTTTGCTTCCGAACAAAACAATTCGAATTCGGCTCGGTCAACTGGAATGTGTATTATCCATATAGTAGATCTTCTAATTGATAAGACCCATCGACCTGAGACGAAGAGAAAGGTCTATCTATTTGATTTAGTTATTCAGTTAAACCAATTTCATAAGACATGCGTATTTTTTATTTTCCAATGGATTTACATCTTTCATTAATGGAAATTGGTTTATGTAGTGAGCAATAGGCTCTAATAGGCTCTGGCGCTGTTCAAGAATTCTGGTTGAGGCAGTTCATACCACCCATACATAGTCGTGTTTTGATCTAAGATTTTCATTTTTCCATGTTTCAGCAGTAACATATTGTTTTGTTCCATGGAGCTAAGGTCAAAAATATGGAAGAAACAAGTGTTTCCACGACTCTACCGCCCAGTCAATTCTGTTCCACTTAATCCCTCTTTCGTGGCCACATATCTTTCCGGCTAAGGAATGGGAAATATTTCTCCTGTTACATGAATCCAATTTTCATTTCATCCGGGAAAAGCCATCTTTTTCTCAACAATGTCTTTGTCATTTGATCCAATAGCGTTCTGTTAGATAGGAACAGATTTGAGAAATACTGATAACTCTCAGATGGAGTATTAGAACGGAAAGATCCATTAGATAATGAACTGTTGGTTCTAAGCCATCTCTGTCGATTAATCAACAATTCGAAGTGCTTTTCTTGTGTATTCTTGATAAACCGGTGTTTAGATATAGATGTAGGAGGATCTGTTTGGGAAGTAAGAAGTCCCTTTGACATCTCTTCATCTGCAAAGAATTCTCGATGTGAAAACACAGAGACAAAAGGCTCATCTTTGAATAGGAAAAAGAGTGGATCTGCGGGGTCCCAAATGAATTGGCTTATTCGAAAAAAACCTTGTTCTTTGGAAGATCTATCTCGTGTCTGGTACTGCACGGTTCCACTCTGTAAGAACTCCAACTCTTGAAGCTCATCCTCTTCGATCCGCTTGCCCCGAAATGACCTGGCCCAATAGGGAAATCCCAATGAATTGGGCCTTTCGGGGCAATCAAATAGAAAGCCCCAGGGGTGCCATATTCTAGGAGCCCAAACTATGTGATTGAATAAATCCTCCTCTATCTGTTGTGGGTCGAGGGCCCCATCCCCTTCTTCAAATCCCGATTCGTATTTTTCATAGAGAAATCTCTGATCAACGATAGAACAAGATCCATTTTGCATCATATCCATATCTAAGGGATTCCTCGGTTCGGGCCGAAGAAGCAATGTCACTCGATCATTATCAAACTGACTGTAATCTTTTTCTGTCCGTGAGGATCCCACCAGAGCGCCTTCTACTTCTAATAGGCCATGAACTAGATCAGAATCATTCTCAACGAGTCCATAAGAAGTGATCCCATTTTTTTCATCGGGTCCGGGTAGAGACCAAAGATCTTGAGCGACCGATCCGGCAGAACAACTCAAAAGATAAAGAAGTATCATTAATTTCTTCATATTCGTTCCAAGTTCGAAGTACCATTTGTACAAATAAGAACCCCCTTCATTACATGATTTATTCTTCATATAGATAGATATAGGATCTATGGGGCAATTACTTAGAAGTACATTTTGTGCAACAGCCCTTCCTATCTGATAGAAAAGAATCCCATGATCCTGAATCGATCTTACCTGGGATCGTAAATTCCAAGTTTGTCTATGAAGAGCGGATCTAATTGTATTAGTGTCTATAATTGATTGATTCTGTGTAATACTAATCGACAAGGCCTCATTGGTAAGTGCTACAAGATCTCGTGCATTGGAACCCATGGTTATGGACCCGAATCCATTAGTATGGAACATTTTCTTTTCCAAGTGAAACCCTCTAGTATATAAAAGAGTGAAAAAGTGCTTTCGTTGTTGTGGAATAAGAAGCCTTCGTATCTTAATGCATGTATTTAATTTATTCGTAGCTATTAGAGCGGGATCCACTTTTTGGGGAATATGAGTCGAAGCAATAACAAGAGTTTTTCTAGTGGAACATCTTTCACAATCCCTGGAGAGATAGTTCACTAATAGACCGAGGGATAAGTAATTCGACGCATTCACATCCAGATCATGAATGTTTGGAATCCATATTATGCAAGGAGACATTGCTTTTGCTAAT